ATTAGAAACATGTAGAAAGATGAATAGGTCCATTTATTTATATATTTATTGTATTTTATTAATTAATATATATTTCTTAAATTAATATATATTTCTTAAAACATATACTTATAGACTCCCTATCCCTATTAAGTATATATATACTCACTTAGGTATACTTAGTATAATATAACAATTATATATGAATTATAAGATATCTTTATAACAATATAAGGATAAGGTTCAAATATAAAACAATAAATATAACAATAAATAACAGGTACAAATATTAAATCGAGGTACCCATTCTATGATAACTCTCAACAGTCTCCCCTCCATTTTTGTGCCTTTAGTGGGCTTAGTATTTCCGGCAATTGCAATGGCTTCTTTATCTCTTTATGTTCAAAAAAACAAGATTTTTTAGATACAACAAGGACAAATCTTATATATATATATTTTTTTTTCAAGACTTACTTGGATCATAACACGGATATCTATTTAGTAAAATATGGTATAATATGCGGCTTCCTTCGGGCATAAGCTCTTATGTATGTGTAAACATGATAAATGAATTATAACTATTTTCAAATAGATCGGGATCGGGGAGAATTTCTGAAATGTAAAGTCAATATATCTATATGTATTAGGAAATCATATGAAAGGGATGTTATTATTTTAGTTTGGATCTAAGAAATTCGATGAATTATCCCTAAAGGTTCACATCATAATAGTGCTGGTTGATGAGAGTTACTTCGGAAACAAAAAAAAGTAAAAAAAAAAATTATTTTTGTTATTCTCCCAATTCCAATAAAATGCAACTAGGTCTAGTTAGAGTATGAGTTGGCGATCAGAACGTATATGGGTAGAACTTATAGCGGGGTCTCGAAAAACAAGTAATTTCTGTTGGGCCTTTATTCTTTTTTTAGGTTCATTAGGGTTTTTATTGGTTGGAACGTCCAGTTATTTTGGTAGGAATTTTATATCTTTATTTCCTTCTCAGCAAATAATTTTTTTTCCACAAGGTATCGTGATGTCTTTCTATGGGATCGCAGGTCTTTTTATTAGCTCCTATTTGTGGTGCACAATTTCGTGGAATGTAGGTAGTGGTTATGATCGATTCGATATAAAAGAGGGCATAGTGTGTATTTTTCGTTGGGGATTTCCTGGAAAAAATCGTCGCATATTCCTCCGATTCCTTATGAAAGACATTCAGTCCATCAGAATAGAAATTAAAGAGGGTATTTATGCTCGTCGTGTCCTTTATATGGAAATAAAAGGACAAGGAGCCATTCCCTTGACTCGTACTGATGAGAATTTTACTCCACGAGAGATTGAGCAAAAAGCTGCTGAATTGGCCTATTTCTTGCGTGTACCAATTGAAGTATTTTGAAAAAAGGAACTGAAGAATGAATACTTTGCAAGAGATAAAAAACTCAAGAATCATCTTTTTTTCTATAGCATAACTTAACTGAAGTTTCTTCAGAACGCTTACTCGAGCCAAAGCAAACGTATATGAAACAATTCTAAAACTAAATTGTTTATGTCCACAATTTTTTTTATGCGTATGTAAATCCACTTAACTCAATTCAGTAACAAATCGAAATGATAGATTCATCATATATCAAAACAAAACATTTCATCATAAAGTAAAGAATTTTTTTTTCTAAATATTTGATATTTTGATAGAACGGGAGTTCTTTCGTCTCGAAATCCGACTACTATTAATTTGAAGAGGGCTCTTTCTTATTCTATATTCTTTCTAAATTCAAGGACTAACCGCTGTACTGAATCACAAAAAAATCCGGAAATACATCGATGACTTGTAATAGAACTTATGCTTGATAGAAATATTAGTATCATATAGAGTCGACGAATGAGGTGCGTTCATTAAAAATTTTTAAATTCACAGACGAAAAAATGGCAAAAAAGAAAGTATTAATTTCCCTTCTATATCTTGCATCTATAGTATTTTTGCCTTGGTGGATCTCTCTCTCATTTAATAAAAGTCTGGAATCTTGGTTTACTAATTGGTGGAATACTAGGCAATCCGAAATTTTTTTGAATGATATTCAAGAAAAGAGTATTCTAAAAGAATTCATAGACTTAGAGGAACTCTTACGTTTGGACGAAATGATAAAGGAATACCCGGAAACACATTTACAAAAGCCTCGCATCGAAATCTACAAAGAAACGATCCAATTGATCAAGATGCACAACGAGGATCGCATCCATACAATTTTACACTTCTCGACAAATATAATCTGTTTCGGTATTCTAAGTGGTTATTCTATTCTAGGTAATGAAGAACTTGTTATTCTTAACTCTTGGTTTCAAGAATTCCTATACAACTTAAGCGACACAATAAAAGCTTTTTCTATTCTTTTATTAACTGATTTATGTATAGGATTCCACTCGCCCCACGGTTGGGAATTAATGATTGGCTCTGTCTACAAAGATTTTGGATTTGCTCATAATGATCAAATTATATCCGGTCTTGTTTCTACTTTTCCAGTCATTTTAG